AACAATGATAAATAGATACGAATACAGCAGAAAAAAAAAGGGGGGGGGGATCAAAAAAACAAGTAGAGACAAATTTTACAAAGTTATATACAAGTCGCTACCCCCCCTCGGTATTTCTTTAATTGAATTTCGTTTGATTAGACGGAAGTTTCTTAAAAACTTCCGCTTTCTTTAAAAGATTCTGAACAGTTCCTGTGGGTTGAGCACCCTTTTCAAGGAAATCTAGAATAACAGGAACATTTAAATAAGTTTGATTCTTCATTGGATCATAAAATCCCACCTTTCTAAGGTCTTTTCCTTCTCTTCGGGATCGAACATCAATTGCAACGATTCGATAGACGGCTCATTGGGATAGATGTAGATGAACAATACCCCCCCTAGAACCGTATAGGAAGTTTTCTCCTCGTACGGCTCGAGAAAAAATGATTGGATTTGACGTTTTGTCTATGTATGCAATTCTAATAAATAAAATGACAAATGGGCCTATAAAATCAATTAGACTATGATTTCAGTCTTTTTTTTTCCTTCCTGAAAATGAAAAAGAAACCATTCGTACTCATAACTCAAGTTGGATAACTCTCAACTAGCTCAAAGGAAAAATCTTTAGTAAATTTCATTTATTGAGTGGTCTTTACCCCCTTTTGTTTCTCTCGTTTCAAATTCTATTTGGAGTCTTTAGTCTGATCCAGTTATTGATACTATCGAGACAATTAAAATGGTGTTTCCTTGTTCTTAGATCCTTTATTCTTATTTTTAATCATTGGGTTTAGACATTACTTCGGTGCTTCTTAATCCTTTCAAAATGGCAGCAACATACCCTTTTTGATTTCTTTCTATCAAAGAATCCTGTGGACAGTTGATTCACGCGTGATACACTTTGAATCGAAAAAGTTGGATAAATTCCAACAAGTTTTACTTTTGAATTGAAAACTTGCTCGAATTGGATGCTTTCGATTTCTATATGGAAGATATATTTACGAAGTTGTTCCGATTTATTGGCATTAACCCTAGATCCTTGCCCCCGAGAAATGAATTAATCCTTTCTACTCGAGCTCCATCGTGGACTATTGACAACCCAACAAAAAATCGAGTGTAACAGAACAAACAATGTCGAGCCAAGAGCACCCTCATTCCTAGATAAATAGAAAATGGTGGATGTAAAAATCCACAATGGATCGTGTCCTTCAAGTCGCACGTTGCTTTCTACCACATCGTTTCAAACGAAGTTTTACCATAACATTCCTCGAATTTGGAACCGGTATGGAATTGATTCAATCATGGAATCATGAATAGTCATTGGTTCGGTTGTACATAGACATCGTAATCTAGACTTTTTCTTCTATATATGATATGTGTATGTGGTTTTCTGAAAAAGTCTTAGCAAGAAAGCATCTTTAACATACATAAATAATATATAGATAATAGAAAGAAATAGAAATAGAAATATATAAACGAATAATGAATCTGCATCTTCAAGTGACTCAATAGGATTGATTAAACGATTTCCTACTCGAAGATTCCACTTACAAGGAATCATTAATTTAGTAAAACTAGTTCTAATTGAAATTGAAAAAGTTTCCTATTTAGACATCATTATTTAATTTGAAGAAAATTGGACAATAAGTATCACGTTTGATCTTCATAGGAGGATAAGTCTTTCTTTTTTAATTGACCCATCACTGATTTAATTTAAAATAGATAAATAGATCAAAGAAAAGAAGAAAGAAATCCAATTTTTTCATGAGATGGATAAAAAAATGATGTAAGTTAAGATTTGAATCTTTATTCTTTTCATCTGATTACGAAAATGAAAATTGAAAAAAAAAATAGGGAGGTTTTTTCGTATCTATCAGATAGACTGAACAGTTGTCACTGTTATAGATATTCTATAATATAGAATTGAAATAATTTCAGTTTAAATAATTTAGGGGATCACAAATCGTTTTCACAAAAACCCCAAAATTTTTGTCATTAAAATAGAACGATACATATCATATAAGCGATACTTTTCCTTATAATTTTTTTTTAACATGGGATTGAGTAATATTTCAATAATAAACTCTTGTCATAAAGTGAATAAAAGAGATAGGATAAATCACCCCTGCCTCAATCGGTACATAGATTTCCAATTTTTCATTAGAGCCAAACACGAAATACCTAAATAAAATGAGATTCAAAGAAAATAGATTGGCTCCATAACATATTTTGATATGTTATGGAACTTGATCATTTGTTAATGAGATTCAAACAGACACAGATATTCAAATTAATACGGATTAACTCCCCCTACTTCTTTCTATGGGAATAATGGAGCATAAAAAGGGGATATGCGCTGGGACGGAAGGATTCGAACCTCCGAATAGCGGGACCAAAACCCGTTGCCTTACCACTTGGCCACGCCCCATTTCAATTTCTAATCTAGACTAAGAAACAATAATATTGGTATTGGTTCTTTGTCAACTACAGTCCAAATATCTATATATCTATAGAATAGATTGGT